CTGTAGGATTTGAACCTACGACATCGGGTTTTGGAGACCCACGTTCTACCGAACTGAACTAAGAGCGCTTTATTATCACAATGAATATTTTGTGATCCCAATACGTCTTGCATATATACTATCATAAAATTAAAGATTTTTTATGTATATCCAATTTTCTTTTAATCGATCTCAATTGATCCCCCGTTACTGTTCAGAAGATAAGTAATAGGTAGGGATGACAGGATTCGAACCCGTGACATTTTGTACCCAAAACAAACGCGCTACCAAGCTGCGCTACATCCCTTTCAATTGGTCTACAGTGTCATTGTAGAGAATCCCTGTTTTGTTTTCCATATCTTTATTTCTTCCATTGATATACACAAATATCTTGTCGTTTCTTCTTTTTGGTCTCATATAACATATAATTATATTAAAAATAGTAAAAGACTTCTATTTTCTATTCTATTTCTATTATATTATTCTATTTCTATTATATTAAAGTATGAAATAAATATGAGACCCTGTAAAAAATGACTATTTTTCGAGAATTTCTGGCCTAAAGGGGCCTATTTGTTTCTTTTAAGATTCGGAAAAGTACGATCTATTTTGTCCATTTCAACTTGAATTATAGGAATTCCGCGTACAAATACAAGCGGTCAGTCATTAAGTACATATACACATCTGGTTATATATGTATTAGCATTATGTATTAGAAATAATAAAGAAGGAGGAGAATTTAAAATGCGAGATCTAAAAACATATCTCTCCGTGGCACCGGTAGTAAGTACTCTATGGTTCGGGTCTTTAGCAGGTTTATTGATAGAGATCAATCGTTTTTTTCCGGATGCGTTGATATTCCCCTTTTTTTCATTCTAGTTATTGATATGGTAGGGGGGGAAGAGGATTAGAGATAGAATCAAATATCTGTAACTAATCCCTTCCCTTCTTTTTTTTTCGAATATACGTTAGAAAAACAAAAAGGGGATTCCCCCTCGGTGAAACTAGTAATTTGGGCCAGGCTCAAATTTAAATAAAATTAATAAAAAATAGAGTAAAATGTGATGGTTGGGGCAACAATATCATACAAGATACTTAAATAAAAATTAAATGCTGTACGGCAATTTAAAATTCTAAATAATATAGTTAGAAATCATTATATTACTTACTTATTAATATATTGTTATTATTACTATATTGATTTATATTGATTTATTGCAACGAAACCTTTCTTTCATAATTCGATTTCGAGTTACCTGTTTTTTTTGTTCCTTTCTTCTTCCTCGTTTCGGATCGGAAAATCAAAGAGTTGAATGAATCAAAAACCAAAGGAGGCTCATGGCCAAGGGTAAAGATGTCCGAGTAACGGTGATTTTGGAATGTACCAGTTGTGTTCGAAATCGTGTTAATAAGGAATCAACGGGCATTTCCAGATATATTACTCAAAAGAATCGACATAATACGCCTAGTCGATTGGAATTGAGAAAATTCTGTCCCTGTTGTTACAAACATACGATTCACGGGGAGATAAAGAAATAGATCGAACCGGTCACTCGTGTGTCAGTCTTCCGTTCCAAGGAAGATCAAAAATGACATATTAGATATATCTAATATATAACAATATATAATATATATTAATTTTAATATAAACAAAATAAACAAACCAAATCCTATTTCGATCAGATCAACCGTGATGGAGAATTAAGAAATAGGATTAGGATCTTTTCTTTAGGATAAGGAATAAACAAACCATGGATAAATCCAAGCGAATCTTTCTTAAATCCAAGCGATCTTTTCGTAGGCGTTTGCCTCCGATCCAATCGGGGGATCGAATTGATTATAGAAACATGAGTTTAATTAGTCGATTTATTAGCGAACAAGGAAAAATATTATCTAGACGGGTGAATCGATTGACCTTAAAACAACAACGATTAATTACTATTGCTATAAAACAAGCTCGTATTTTATCTCCGTTACCTTTTCTTAATAATGAGAAACAATTTGAAAGAAGCGAGTCAACCGCTAGAACTACTGGTCTTAGAACCAGAAAAAAATAGGCTGACTCTTGAATTGAATCAAAAAAAATCCCAATCCAAACTCAAATGTGGATTGACGCTTTTTTTTTTCGAAAAATAGGAAATCCAGATTTGATTGTCGTGTCGTTTGAAAAAAAAAAAAAAAAAATTGGGGAAGAATAGAAGAATAAGAAATATTTTTTATTCAACATGTTTCTTCATTTTCATTTTGACGACTTTTTCATATTTTATCATACTAATTTCTACTCTACCTTCCCAGAGTTCATTCTCCAGGGAACTCCATTTAAACCATTCCAACGGATTCCCTTCACTCTCTTTATTTTATGATCTCATTGGAAATCATATAAAGACAACTCTTATTTAATATAGCTATTTGTGCAAGTATTTTACGATTAAGAAGCAATTGTTTCTTGTACAGATTGTGTATTAACTTACTATAACTAAAGTATACTTTCTTGTCTCGAATTACTGCATTTATACGAGTAATCCACAAACGACGAAAATCTCTCTTTTGTCTACCCCTATCCCGATGAGCCGAAACCAAAGCTCTTATTTTCTGTTGAGTAATAGTCCGAGTAAGTCTTGAATGAGCCCCTCGAAAAGTTGATGCAAATAAACGGATTTTTGTTCTACGTCTTCGAGCTATATACCCTCGTTTAATTCTGGTCATTGAATAAATGAAACTTTGATGAATAACTAATTGATTTCCTTTCTTTCAGTTATTCCCTTCCCGTGTCCTAGTCTATTAATAACAAAACGGATTCTTCCAATGTATAAAATAAAAATTCCAATGGCTTTTGCTACTCTAACCTTCCCGACCACGATTTTTTTCTAGGCATTTCGCCTAGAAATCAAAATTGTATTGATACTAGGTATCAAAAACACATAGTAAATAAAAAAGTAATAAATAAAAATGGATTATAGTGGGTTCCATCGTTTCTATGGTTACTTCTTAAACGGCGAGGTCCTCTCTATACACCGGAGCCCTTCCTTCATTTAATCAATGTTATTGTTAACTTGTACAGTTCACGCCCTTTGGCTCTACCCATAATTATCTAGTACTAGGTCTTTCACAACGAGATCTATTTATACAGTAACGGTATTTAATTATGAAGATTTGCTGAGTAGCTGACCCTGTTAGTCCGTTCTTGCAAGAATAAGGCCTAAAATTTTGACTTTTTAAAATAAGATTTCCCCTGCTTAATGAATACCATTTGCTATCAATGGGGAATCCTTTCTCATCTTAAATTTTAAATTGAGGTGATTGGATTTGCACCAACGGGAACCATACATTTGATACCCCAACCGAAGGATAGATCTTTTTTTAAGATATTGAATATTCAATGGAGTTCGTCCATTCTATTCTATCCTACTCACTGGTACGGATCGGTGATACTGGATCAATTGTTTTCTTTCTTTTGTCCTAGTCCATGGTCTGAACGAGTCGCACATACACCCTAGTACATGTTCCTCGTCGCTGAGGACATCCTCCAAGAGCGGGGGATTTCGTGACATTTCTGATTGGCTGTCTTGTGTTTCTAATAAGTTGTTTAATAGTTGGCATGTTGAATCATATATATAATGTGCTGGTTTAGATCGATCTTAACCGGATGCTTAGGAATTCTTTATTTTTTTTTTTTTTTTTTCTATATTTTGAATTTCTATATTTTCTATATTAAGAAATTAATAAATAGAATATTAAATCCGGTAAGAAGATAAAATACCAAATCACGAATTCATGTGAAATCCTTGTTCTTTTTCTTTTTTATTCAGTCGCTACAAGATCAACAATTCCATGAGCTTGGGCTTCTGTTGCTGACATAAAAACATCTCTTTCCATGTCTTCGGATACAACCCATAGGGGTTTGCCTGTCCTTTGTGCATAAACCCTTGTGATGGTTTCGCGCAGCTTCAGCAGCTCTTCCGCTTCCAGGACAAATTCTCCCGTCTGTGCCTCGTAAAAAGAACTAGCAGGTTGATGGATCATTACCCTGATAATATATGATATAACATAAAAAATGTTTCTTCTATCTCGCATGATGAAAGTGAGGAGATAAAGAATAATCAAAAAGATATAATTGAACAACCGTACAGGCATCTTTTGCGCATTGCATACGGCTCTATAATGGAATTCGCTTTTTTTACCTTACCTTACTTACATCGAAGAAATAGAAAATAAATGATAGGGTCTATCAGACTCGGGTTGGTAAATGATCCAATAACCATCCTTCCTTTTGTAGTAGTTCAAAAATACTATAAAAATACTATGATGGTTCCGTTGCTTTATATATTTATTTCATCTGTTATTTAGCAATCCCAAAGTTTCTTTTTTTTTTTTTTTCAAATAAAAAAACAAGATTTATTTTCATATTCTTTCATAACCTAAAAATTGTTAAGATTAAGAGCCCCTGCTGTGAAAACAAAAAAGTTTGTGACGCTGAAATAGGCCTCCCGATAGATTGGCTAAAATCGAAAATGCCTTTTTATCTCATACTACTCTTTCGATACGTAATCTAAGGTTTAAAAAAAATTTCTCATATCGAATTCGAAGTGCCATGCTATTATTACTTAATATTCATATAGTGCGAAGGCATAGTTTTCTTTTTTTCTCTCAAATCAAATAAAAAACTCATTGGCGCCGAGCGTGAGGGAATGCTAGACGTTTGGTAATTTCCCCTCCAACAAGAATAAAAGATCCCATCGAAGCGGCTAATCCCATGCATATTGTCTGTATATCTGGTCGCACAAATTGCATAGTATCATAAATAGCTACTCCGGGTATTACCCATCCGCCAGGAGAGTTTATAAACAAATACAGATCTTTGGTATCATCCTCTATGCTGAGATATACCATAAGACCAATAAGTTGATTCGAGATCTCGCTATCAACCCCTTGGCCTAAAAAAAGTAATCTTTCTCGATAAAGTCGGTTGATTGGGATAAAACGATATCCCTTAGAAACCGTACATGCACCTTTTGATGCATACGGTTCAACAAAAATCATGAAAAAAAGGAATCAATGTGTAGATTCTAGCTTTTTTTTTCCTAACAGGTTTTTTTAACTTATAAAATGGACTTTTCTTTCATTTTTCAAGAAAGATGAGTTTTGGCCTGTTTTGTTTATCTAAAAAAAAAATTGCTAAACTTATCTGACTAACTTCTCATTGATGTATTGTTTCATCGAGATACAATCTAAATCGCGATGTAATTTTCTTGTTCCTGACTGGGCTTCTTCAATTTTTTTAGGTTTATGCTCTACTCCGAGTAAAGATCCGCCCGATTTGGATTTGTACATATAGGACAAATGCCCCAATACCACGTCCTTTTGCTATGACTTCTCCATTTTTATTTTCTTTTTTTTTTCAATTTATTTCATGTCTTCCAACAAATATTCAACGCATTTATCATATTACTCGACTGATTAACAGTTTGAGATCACTTCTATTTCTAAATATCTAAATAAATAGAAATAACTAAAATATTATATAAATATGATATTAAGTCGTAATCATAAATATATTTATTACCAATTGGTTTTCTTTCTAAACGGAGCCTGGATACTTCATTTAATTGGTCTAACCAAGCCAACCATAAATTATTCTAATTGATAATATTAGTCCGTATACCCTCCCTAAAAAATGGATCTAATTGCACTTCACGCTCCAAATTTTTGATAATTGAATCAATCTTTCTCGGGCGAAAGAGGGGATATCTCGATCGGGGAAGAGAACGGGGAAATACCGTATGCCCAATATATCTGACAAGTCGCACTATACGTCAATCCACAATGCATCTTCCTCTCCAGGACTTCGAAAAGGTACTCTTGGAACACCAATAGGCATTAAATAAAAGAAAAATTAAGTACTATATCTCACTTTGATGTGAAAGCGTAACAGTGGGTTTAGTGGCCTAATACTATTGATTTTATTATCCTATTTTCTCCATAGATTGACTAAGTTCATAAAAAAAGAAGACAAAATGAATAAAGGAAAATTCTTACAAATGAGTCCTTTGAATGATGAACAAATATATATATATTCACTCATATAAAATGGTATCAACCCCCTTACCATTGCGTATTGTTACTTATCGGGTGTAGAATAGATCTGCTTCTTTTTGTTCCTACGAACAAAATAGTTTCATTATTACTAAAAGTAATTATTACGAAAAGCATCAAACAAATATTAATCCTTTCCCCGAGAGAATCCCCTAAAAAAGGGGTCTATAGCATAGCTTTTTCCAATGCAATAAAGTTACATTGTGTCTATTTTTCGTTGATAAAGGGGTATTTCCATGGGTTTGCCTTGGTATCGTGTTCATACCGTCGTATTGAATGATCCCGGTCGTTTGATTTCTGTCCATATAATGCATACAGCTCTGGTTGCTGGTTGGGCCGGTTCGATGGCTCTATACGAATTAGCCGTTTTTGATCCCTCTGATCCTGTTCTTGATCCAATGTGGAGACAGGGTATGTTCGTTATACCCTTCATGACTCGTTTAGGAATAACGAATTCATGGGGCGGTTGGAGTATTACAGGGGGGACTGTAACGAATCCGGGTATTTGGAGTTACGAAGGTGTGGCCGGGGCACATATTGTGTTTTCTGGCTTGTGTTTTTTGGCAGCTATCTGGCATTGGGTGTATTGGGATCTAGAAATATTTACTGATGAACGTACAGGAAAACCCTCTTTGGATTTGCCTAAGATCTTTGGAATTCATTTATTTCTCTCAGGGGTGGCTTGCTTTGGTTTTGGTGCATTTCATGTAACAGGATTGTATGGTCCTGGAATATGGGTGTCCGATCCTTATGGACTAACCGGAAGGGTACAGGCCGTAAATCCAGCGTGGGGTGTGGAGGGTTTTGATCCTTTTGTTCCGGGAGGAATAGCTTCTCATCATATTGCAGCAGGGACCTTAGGTATATTGGCAGGTCTATTTCATCTTAGTGTTCGTCCACCCCAACGCCTATACAAAGGATTACGTATGGGAAATATTGAAACCGTCCTTTCCAGTAGTATTGCTGCTGTCTTTTTTGCAGCTTTTGTAGTTGCTGGAACTATGTGGTATGGTTCAGCAACTACCCCGATTGAATTGTTTGGTCCCACGCGCTATCAATGGGATCAAGGATATTTCCAACAAGAAATATATCGAAGAATTGGTGCTGGCTTAGCCGAAAATCAAAGTTTATCCGAAGCTTGGTCTAAAATTCCTGAAAAACTAGCTTTTTATGATTACATCGGCAATAATCCGGCAAAAGGGGGATTATTCAGAGCGGGCTCAATGGACAACGGGGATGGAATAGCTGTTGGGTGGTTAGGACATCCTATCTTTAGAGATAAAGAGGGGCATGAACTTTTTGTACGTCGTATGCCGACGTTTTTTGAAACATTTCCAGTTGTTTTGGTCGACGGGGACGGAATTGTTAGAGCCGATGTTCCTTTTAGAAGGGCAGAATCAAAATATAGTGTCGAACAAGTAGGTGTAACTGTTGAGTTCTATGGCGGCGAACTGAATGGAGTCAGTTATAGCGACCCTGCTACTGTGAAAAAATATGCTAGACGTGCTCAATTGGGTGAAATTTTTGAATTAGACCGTGCTACTTTGAAATCCGATGGTGTTTTTCGTAGCAGTCCAAGGGGTTGGTTTACCTTTGGGCATGCTTCGTTTGCTTTGCTCTTCTTCTTCGGACACATTTGGCATGGTGCTAGAACCTTGTTTAGAGATGTTTTTGCTGGTATTGATCCGGATTTAGATGCTCAAGTGGAATTTGGAGCATTCCAAAAACTTGGAGATCCAACTACACGAAGACAGGTAGTTTGATACAATATTGCTTTGTTACTTTTCGTTTTTATTTTATTTGACTGACTATAGGTTGGGGTACCGGATAAATCTTGATTTGACATTTGACTCGCTGCCTTTTCTTTGACTTTTGTTCTTTCTTTATCCGGGAGACGGTCCAAAATAAACAGGTATGGAAGCTATAATTGTAAACCACGATCGAATCTATGGAAGCATTGGTTTATACATTCCTTTTAGTCTCAACTCTAGGAATAATTTTTTTCGCTATCTTTTTTCGCGAACCGCCTAAAGTTCCAACTAAAAAGTAAAAGGGTGAAATGATTTTTCATTATCTCAATTGAAAGTAATGATCCTCCCACTATTGGGAGGATCATTACTTCGACTAGTCCCCGTGTTCCTCGAATGGATCTCTTAGTTGTTGAGAGGGTTGCCCAAACGCAGTATATAAGGCGTACCCAGTAAAACTTACAAGTAAACCAGATAAAAAGATGGCGACTAGGGTTGCTGTTTCCATTATTATATAGTTTTAAGACATTATGTAGTTTTAAGACCACAATGGATCTATGATAAGATCATTTATTTACAACGGAATGGTATACAAAGTCAACAGATCTTAATGAATATAAAATATTATGGCTACACAAACCGTTGAGGGTAGTTCTAGATCTGGCCGCCCAAAACGAACTAATGCCGGGAGTTTATTGAAACCATTGAATTCAGAATATGGTAAAGTAGCTCCTGGTTGGGGAACTACTCCTTTGATGGGTCTTGCAATGGCTCTATTTGCAGTATTTCTATCTATTATTTTGGAGATTTATAATTCTTCCATTTTACTGGATGGAATTTCAATGAATTAGATTTACAAGAACCATTAACTAGCTTTTTCAATCCAAAGTGAAGCGTTTAGTTTTCTGATTTTTATCCCATTCTATTTTGGTAGTTCGACCGTGGAATTTCTTTTTTTCTGTATTTCCGGAATATGAGTGTGTGACTTGGTATAATTGATCCTATGGCTAGTACAGAGAATAGATCTGTCATCTTGATAGAGATGGTTTTACTTCGTCGGATATTCGTTTTAGTATCTGGAGCACGGAATATATGAAATAGATTACTATAGATTACTAAAGTATTAGAACTATGATTCATACTTAATAGTCAGACCTCGTGGCCGGACTTCAAAAAATTTTTAAAAGAGTTAGAAGTTCTAAATAGAAAGATTTTTATTCTTTCAAACTTCCGTTTATGCTTATTTTGATCAAAGGACAAAGATTTCTTTTGATTTTTCGTCATTAGATCTAGTCATTGAATAAGTGATGATCCAACGGTTCTTAACTCAGGGAATTTTGGGACTTAGTTTGAGAAGGTTTTATTGAATCATCGTGGTTCTAGTATGAATCTGAGGTTTTAATTGATTCATAGGGTCTTAACAAGAGAATTCCTATCAATAAAAAAAAACAGCAGTAAAGCCGCATTACACATAAATAACAACAAAGAAAATAGGTAAATAGAAGATTCAAGAGGCCTATAACGATCAATATAGAGACGAATGAGCCGACTTGATTTTTTGGCATTATAACCACAAAGAATAGTTTTCGGGTTTTTATTCTTTCATATCTTAAGAAAAAATGGAATCATAGAATTAATAAAATTGAAACTTTCTATTCCACACATCCGTTAGAACTATAGTATTGGGGTGTTTCTGTTTGAGCCGTACGAGATGAAATTTTCATATACGGTTCTCGGGGGGGGTCTCCTTGGTTTACCTATCTCAATAAAATCTATGATTGGTTCGAAGAACGTCTTGAGATTCAGGCAATTGCAGATGATATAACTAGTAAATATGTTCCTCCTCACGTCAACATATTTTATTGTCTAGGAGGAATTACGCTTACTTGTTTTTTAGTACAAGTAGCTACGGGGTTTGCTATGACTTTTTATTATCGTCCGACCGTTACAGAGGCTTTTGCTTCTGTTCAATATATAATGACTGAAGTTAACTTTGGTTGGTTAATCCGATCAGTTCATCGATGGTCGGCAAGTATGATGGTCCTAATGATGATTCTGCACGTATTTCGTGTGTATCTCACCGGTGGTTTTAAAAAACCTCGTGAATTGACTTGGGTTACAGGTGTGGTTTTGGGTGTATTAACCGCATCTTTTGGTGTAACTGGTTATTCCTTACCTTG